GCGTGATATTGTGGGTGGCAAATCTAGAGGGGTAGCTGTCTAAGGAAAATTAATTCATTAAAGTAGCATGCTTGTATCGGGTAAGGTGAATAGCCATGAAATGTTGTCTGAGACTGTCCGTTTGTTTGCGGGAAGAGTTTGGGTCTTAGATATGCCGTATGACAGATCTTGTTTTTGGGGTTTGGCAAGATAGCTGGTAATTGGCGTAGGTGGTGCATTTTCATGGGGGGGTAGGGGGGGTTTGTARTAGCATGGCTGCGGCGAGCGTATGCGTACGTGTATGCGTACGTGTATGCGTACGTGTATGCGTACGTGTATGCGTACGTGTATGCGTACGTGTATGCGTACGTGTATGCGTACGTGTATGCGTACGTGTATGCGTACGTGTATGCGTACGTGTATGCGTACGTGTATGCGTACGTGTATGCGTACGTGTATGCGTACGTGTATGCGTACGTGTATGCGTACGTGTATGCGTACGTGTATGCGTACGTGTATGCGTACGTGTATGCGTACGTGTATGCGTACGTGTATGCGTACGTGTATGCGTACGTGTATGCGTACGTGTATGCGTACGTGTATGCGTACGTGTATGCGTACGTGTATGCGTACGTGTATGCGTACGTGTATGTCCTGCTACCATTGACTGAACTGTCCTGCTACCATTAACTGGACTGTCCTGCTACCATTGGCTTGTTTGGTTGGCGGTCAACTGCTCTGGGGATTGGAGGTTGTGAGGTATGTCCGTGAGTTTGCACCCCAGTGGGTTTTATGTCTTTGGTGAATTGACTTTATGCTCGTGAAGGTTTACGCCTTGGTGATCCGTGCAATCCTTGAATATTAAGTCCAGCTTCATCGAGTTGGTCGGGGACGGGGCCTTTGACGGCCGTAGGTGAGTCCAAGCATCCCTAAAAATTAAAAAGATACCAGAGGCATGACACCACAGTTATGTGTCGGCATGGGCTGATTAGTCACTAATCCATCGAGATGTCTTATTTAAGGGGAATGAGTGGGCGGTTTTAGGTGAGATGGTCCTGAAGAAAGAACCAGATGTCGTTTACGACCCATTCTTAGAAACCCCCAGGACGTATGGGCCCGGGGCGAGAAGAGGGATACTGTTTACAAGGGTTGCTGGTTTCACGTGAGTTGCCAGATCGAGAGATAAGCTATTGGTGGTGATATGCATGTTGTCTTGAGATGATTTGACTTGAATGGGGTATGTACGATAAAGGATGTGCGTGGGTTTGTGGATAGTCATGGGGTAATACAGGTATGTACTATTATGCATGATATGTACTATATAATGTTTATGTGGTAGAGAATAGTATGCACGAATTACATAGGCATTTCAAGGAATAGTTTAAGTAGAATATCAGCTTTGGGTGCTGATGGTGGGGCTTTTGGCCTTTTCCTTGAGTCTATTCCTTGGGTCTATTCCTTGGGTCTTTGGGGGAAGGTTGTTCCCCTTCTCTGGTTTACAAGACCAGTGTAATTAATATACTACATAGACCTTCATTTTAGGAGACGGTTTTCTACGATGCTGATGAGGGGTATTAGGATAAGGATGAGTGAGAAGTAAAGGATGGATGCTAGTTGGCCGATGATGATAAAGGGGTGTTCGACTGGTTGCCCACCAATTCATGTTAGTGTTAGGAGGTCTGCGACTAGCAGTCAGAAGAGACATTGGCTGAGTGGTCGAAATATTATGCTACGTTGTTTTGACGTGTGTAGTATTGGTATGAGGGCCAGAATTAGGATGGATAGGATTAGGGCTAGCACTCCTCCTAGTTTGTTGGGGATAGATCGGAGAATGGCGTAGGCGAATAGGAAATATCATTCTGGCTTAATGTGTGGAGGAGTATTTAGCGGGTTGGCTGGGATGTAGTTATCTGGGTCCCCTAGAAGGTCGGGGGAGAATAATACTAATGTTAGAAGTGTTAAAATTATGACTAGTGCACCTAGTATGTCCTTGATTGTATGGTAGGGGTGGAAGGGAATTATATCTGTGTCTGATGGGATTCCGGTGGGGTTGTTTGATCCTGTTTCGTGTAGGAATAGGAGGTGGACTATGACGAGGGCCGCGATGATGAAGGGAAGAAGAAAGTGGAAGGCAAAGAATCGTGTTAGGGTGGCTTTATCCACTGAGAAGCCTCCTCAGATTCATTCTACAAGGTTTGTTCCGATGTAGGGGATTGCTGAGAGTAGATTGGTGATGACCGTTGCTCCTCAGAAAGATATTTGGCCTCATGGGAGAACGTATCCTATGAAGGCTGTTGCTATTACGGCAAACAGGAGTAGGACTCCTACGTTTCAGGTTTCTATGAAGATATAGGATCCGTAATAAAGACCTCGGCCTACGTGCAGGAACAGGCAGATAAAGAATATGGATGCTCCATTAGCATGTAGATAGCGCAGGATTCATCCATAATTAACGTCTCGGCAAATGTGGGTTACGGATTGGAAGGCGGTTGCTGTGTCTGAGGTGTAGTGTATTGCCAGGAATAAGCCTGTTAGGATCTGGATGCCTAGGCAGATTCCTAGTAGTGAGCCGAAGTTTCATCATGAGGAGATACTTGATGGGGTTGGTAGGTCAATTAGGGAGTCATTAATAATTTTGAACAGTGGGTGTGATTTGCGGATGTTGGTCATTCTGGTTCTTGTAGTTGAAGCACAACGATGGTTTTTCATGCCATTAGTCATGGTTAGAGTCCATGTGAGAATAATGATGACATATATTGTGTTTATTTTGAGTACAATTTTTGTGGTAGGATTTATTGGGTTTTCTTCTAAACCTTCTCCTATTTATGGAGGGGTTGGGTTAATTATTAGTGGTGGAGTTGGTTGTGGTATTGTTATGAGTTTTAGTGGCTCTTTTTTGGGATTGATGGTGTTTTTAATTTATTTGGGTGGGATGATGGTAGTTTTTGGATATACGACGGCTATGGCTACGGAGTTGTACCCGGAAGTGTGGGTTTCTAGTAAGGTTGTGTTGGGGGCATTTTTGTTGGGCTTGGTTATGGAGGTAGCATTGGTTTCATATGTTTTAAAGGAGGAGACTATTGAATTATTATTTGAGTTCAATAGTTTAGGGGATTGAGTTGTTTATGATGTTGAGGATTTTGGGTTTGTTAGTAAAGAGGCTGTTGGCGTTTCTGCTTTATATAGTTATGGTACATGATTGGTAATTGTTACTGGATGGTCATTGCTTGTTGGAGTAGTGGTTATTATGGAAATTACTCGTGGGAATTAGAGTGCGTATAGTATAGTTAGGCTCAATGTTAGCGTAATTAGGAAGGATAGGAAATATAGTTTGACTTGACCTTTTTGGCTCGAGATTAATGTTGAGGTTTTTGTTTGGAGAAGAGAAATTGATTTTGGTAGGACACTTTCTAATCAGGCCAGGTCAAGTAGCATTGAGGCTACCTTCTGGCTCATTAGTAGAATGGTGAGTGGTTGAAGTCGGTGTATAATGGTTGGAAAGTAGCCTAGGAGGTTTGAGAATTTGATATATTTTGAAGGGGTTGTGTATTTCAGGTTTTGTGTTGCTATATTGAGTTCTAGGGCTACGATGAAGCCTAGTAGGGTAACGAGTATAGCTGTAATTTTTAGATAGGTTGGTATAGTTATTTGGGGAATTGTGGTAGGGGCAATGTTGTTTGAGATGAAAAAGCCGGCAAAGATGCTTCCTATCAGGAGGCGTTTGATGGGGTTAATCAGTAGGGGATTGTTTTCATTGATAAGAATAAGTGTGGGGAAACGTGGTTGTCCCAGTAGGGCGAAATAAATGATTCGGGTGCTATATACGGCTGTGAGGGAGGTGGCAATAAGTGTAATTATTAGGGCTCAGGCGTTGGTATACGATGTGTTAATGGATTCGATGATGAGGTCTTTTGAGTAAAATCCGGTGAGGAAGGGCATTCCTGTTAGGGCCAGGCTTCCTGTGATAAGTGCTGAAGTTGTAAATGGAAGGGTTTTGTAAAGGCCTCCCATTTTACGGATGTCTTGCTCGTCGTTTAGGCTGTGAATAATAGATCCCGAGCATAAAAACAGTATCGCTTTGAAGAATGCGTGGGTGCAGATGTGGAGGAATGCTAAGTGGGGTTGATTAATACCCACTGTAACTATCATGAGGCCTAGTTGGCTGGAAGTGGAGAAGGCTACAATTTTTTTGATGTCGTTTTGGGTGAGGGCGCAGATGGCTGTAAATAGTGTGGTTACTGCTCCTAGGCATAGTATGGTGGTTTGGATGATCTTGTTATTTTCTGTTAGTGGGTAAAATCGGATTAGTAGAAAAATGCCAGCGACAACTATGGTGCTAGAGTGGAGTAGGGCTGAGACAGGTGTTGGTCCTTCTATGGCGGATGGGAGTCAGGGGTGAAGTCCGAATTGGGCGGATTTCCCTGTTGCTGCTAGTAGTAGTCCAATGAGTGGTAGATTTGTGTTGGTTGGGTCTAGGGCGAAGATCTGTTGAAGTTCTCAGGTGTTGAGGTTGAACAGGAATCATGCCATGGCTAGAAGGAAGCCTACGTCTCCGATACGGTTATATAAAATTGCTTGAAGTGCCGCTGTGTTGGCGTCGGTTCGTCCGTATCATCATCCAATGAGTAGAAAAGATATAATGCCTACTCCTTCCCAGCCGATGAACAGTTGGAAGAGGTTGTTGGCTGTAACTAGGATTATTATTGTGATGAGAAATATTAGTAGGTACTTGAAGAATCGGTTGATGAAGGGGTCTGAATGTATATATCATATTGAAAATTCTATGATAGATCATGTGACGAAAAGTGCTACGGGTATAAAAATTATTGAGAAGTGGTCAAATTTAAAGCTGAGGCTTAATTTTAGAGTTTGGATGGACATTCAGTGTCAGTTCGAGATTGTCGTTTCTTGGCCTGAATAAATGAAAATTATAGTTGGAATTAGGCTTATTAGGAAGGCGTAAGATACTATGGTTTTTACGTAGTTGGGGTAGGAGTTTTTGGTGTAGAGATTTGAATTTGAGACTATAATTGGTATTGTTAGGACTAGAAGGGATAGTATAGTGGAGGAGATAAGTAGATTTATTACTTTTATTTGGAGTTGCACCAATTTTTTGGTTCCTAAGACCAATGGATAACTTCTATCCTTTAAAAGTGAAGAAAAAGCCGCGTTGTTATACGCGGGGGCATGAATTAGCAGTTCTTGCAGGCTTTTTCGGTAGATAAGAGTTTTTGGTCTCTATTGTTAGATTCACAATCTAGTGTTTTTCTTAAACTATATCTACAGTAGAGAGTGCCCAAAATAATTTTGGGGTTGATTGACAGGAGGAGTAGGGGTATTATGTGCATTGCTATAAGGGTATTTTCTCGGGTGTAGGATGGTGGGAGGTTGTTGATGTGATGTGTTTGTTTACCTCGTTGAGTTATAATGAGTATATATAGGGAATATAGGGCGGTGATGATAATATTAATTCCTATAAGGACAATTGATAGGGAGGATCATGAGAATGTTGATATTACTACGAATAGTTCTCCAATTAAGTTAATTGAAGGGGGTAAGGCTAGGTTGGTTAGGCTGGCTAGTAGTCATCAAGCGGCTATGAGGGGAAGTATTGTTTGAAGGCCCCGGGCCAGGATTATAGTACGGCTATGAATTCGTTCGTAATTGGTATTGGCGAGGCAAAATAGTATGGATGAGGTGAGCCCATGTGCGATTATTAGGGCTGTTGCTCCTATGTAGCTTCATGGGGTTTGGATAAGGACAGCTACAATGACTAGTGCCATGTGGCTTACTGATGAGTATGCGATTAGTGATTTTAGGTCTGTTTGGCGTAAGCAGATTGAGCTTGTTATAATTATACCTCAAAGGGATAGTATCAGGAATGGATAGGCTATGAAGCTGGTAGATGGGCTTAGTAGGGTTGTAATCCGTAGCATGCCGTAGCCTCCTAGTTTTAGGAGTACGGCTGCAAGGACTATTGAGCCGGCAATTGGGGCTTCTACGTGGGCTTTTGGTAGTCATAGATGTAGGCCGTATAGGGGCATCTTTACTATGAAGGCTATTATGCATGCTAGTCATAGAAGGGAACTACTTCAGGAGTTTACTAGTGGATTAGATCAGTGTTGGGTGAGTAGAATATTTAGTGAACCTATGATGTTTTGTAGATAAATTAGTGCGACTAGGAGTGGGAGTGAGCCTACTAGGGTGTAAAATAGGAAGTAGAGTCCTGCGTTTAGTCGTTCTGTTTGGCCACCTCACCGGGTAATAATGATTAGAGTTGGAACTAGGGTTGCCTCGAATAGAATATAAAAGAAAATGAGCTCCGTAGCTGTGAATGTTATGATTAGGAAAACTTGGAGTAGGATTAGTATAGTAATGTATAGTTTTTTTCGTGTGTAGGATTCTTTGATTAGGTGAAATTGGCTGGCAATAATTATCAATGGGAGGAGTCACATGGTTAGTATTAGTAGTGGGGTTGAAAGTGAATCTGAAAAATATATTAGGGATAAATTTAGGCTGTTGTCATTGAATTGATTCAATAGGGGTAGGCCGATTAGGGTAATTATTAGGCTGTAAGCTGTGGTGTTAATTCAGATTATATTATTTTTTGATAGTCAGACTAGGGGAATAAGTATGGTTGTTGGAATAATAATTTTTAGCATTGTAGGAGGTTTAGGTTTTGCACGTGATCTACACCGTATGTGTTTGAGACCATAACTAGAAGGGACAGTCCTAGGGCGGCCTCGCAGGCCGCGAACACCAGAAGGATAATAGGGATTATACTGGCTAGGGTAAGGTGCGAGTTGAGGATTGTTACCGCTATGGTTACGAATAGCGATAATATTATACCTTCTAGACAAAGGAGTGATGATATTAGGTGGGAGCGATACATTAGTAGGCCTAGTAGAGATACTGAAAATGCCAGGGCTATGTTTATGTAGATAAGGGCCATTTGATAATTATGAAAGTTATCATAATCTAATGAGTCGAAATCATTTGTTTTTGTTAAACTAATTATCAGTTATTCGGCTCATTCTAGTCCTTTGTGGAATCATTCGTATGCTAGACTGATAGCTAGGAGAGAGATCAGGGCGAGTGATATAATAAGTATTATGTTTAGGTTATTCGTTTGGGAGGCTCATGGGAGTGGGAGGAGTAAGGCAATCTCTAGGTCGAAGAGGAGAAATGTAATAGCCACAAGGAAAAATTTTATTGAGAAGGGGAGACGGGCGGAGCCCATGGGGTCAAAGCCACATTCGTAGGGGCTTGATTTTTCGGCGTAGGTATTTATTTGTGGCATTCAAAAGGCGAGTAGGACTAGCAGGGATGCAAGTAGGGTGTTGATGAGTAGCGTTGCTATTAGGTTTATTACTCTTTTTCGGGGTGGTACCGAAGCTAATTGATTGGAAGTCAATTGTACTATTTATACTAAAAGGGTAGGAACCTCATCAATAAATGGAAACATACAGGAATAGTCATACGACGTCTACGAAGTGTCAGTATCAGGCGGCGGCTTCAAAGCCGAAGTGGTGTTTGGAGGTGAAGTGGAATTTTAGTTGTCGTATGAAGCATACGAATAGGAATGTGGATCCAATAATTACGTGTAGGCCGTGGAATCCGGTGGCTATGAAGAATGTGGAGCCGTACACCCCGTCGGCGATTGTGAATGGGGTTTCATAATATTCTGAGGCTTGAAGTAGGGTGAAGTAGCCACCTAGTAGAATTGTGATGAATAGGGCTTGTAGCATATTTTTCCGGTCTCCTTCTATTAGGCTATGGTGGGCTCAGGTGATAGATACGCCTGAGGCTAGGAGGACGGATGTGTTTAAGAGAGGGACTTCTAGGGGATTTAGGGGATTAATGCCTGTAGGTGGTCAGCAACCTCCTAGTTCTGGGGTTGGGGCGAGGCTTGAGTGGTAGAAGGCTCAAAAGAAGCCAATAAAGAAAAATACTTCGGAGAGGATGAAGAGGATTATCCCGTATCGTAGGCCTTTTTGGACGATTGGCGTATGGTGTCCTTGGAAGGTACTTTCTCGTACGATATCTCGTCATCATTGATACATGGTTAGTATGTTGGCTAGTAGGCCTAGTGATAGTAGGAGAGTTGAATTAAAGTGAAATCATATTACCAATCCGGATGTTAGTAGGAGGGCTGATAGGGCTCCTGTGAGGGGTCATGGGCTTGGATTTACTATGTGATATGCATGGGTTTGGTGGGTCATTAGGTGTTGTCATGTAGGTATAGGCTGACTAGTAGAGTAAATACGTAGGCTTGGATGAGGGCTACTGCGAATTCGAGAATTGTTAGGAGAATTAGGATAATGAATGTGATAAGCGATGTTGTGATACTAATATTCAACAGTGCTAGGGTAGCTCCTCCGATAAGGTGAATTAATAGGTGGCCGGCGGTAATGTTTGCGGTTAGTCGTACTGCTAGTGCTATAGGTTGAATAAATAGGCTAATAGTCTCGATGATAATTAGCATAGGGATGAGGGGGATGGGGGTTCCTTGAGGAAGAAAGTGGGCAAGGGATGCTTTTGTTTTGTGTCGGAACCCCAGGGCTACTGTTCCTGCTCAGAGGGGAATTGCTATTCCTAGATTTATTGATAATTGGGTTGTTGGAGTAAAGGAGTGTGGTAGGAGGCCTAGTAAGTTTGTTGAGCCAATAAATAGAATTAGAGATATGAGTATGAGGGATCACTTCTGTCCGGTACGGTTGTGGATGGTTATTATTTGTTTGGATGTGAGGTGAAGAATTCACTGTTGAATTGCGATTAGGCGGTTGTTAATTAGTCGATTGGTTGATGGGAATAAGATGCTTGGGAATATAATGATTAGAATAACAATAGGTAGGCCTATTATCGTTGGGGTAATGAAAGAGGAGAATAAATTTTCGTTCATTTAATCGATCAAGGGGTTGTGTGTTCTACTGATTTAGTGATAGTAGGTTCTGGGTTTTGGTAATACGTGTGTTTTGAGATTTTTAGTTGTATAATAATATATAATGTGAGGAGTATCGATAGGATGGTGATAAATCATGTAGATGTGTCAAGCTGTGGCATGTCATTAAGGGGAGGTTAATACTCCCATTCTTTAACTTAAAAGGTTAACGCTTGCGGAATTAGCTTCTTAATGAATTTATAATATGGATGAGGATCATTTTTCGAAGTATTTTAGTGGGACTATTTCAAGGACAATTGGCATGAAGCTGTGGTTGGAGCCACAAATTTCGGAGCATTGGCCATAGTATAGGCCTGGTCGGGTGGATAGTAGGGTTGTTTGATTCAGGCGTCCTGGGATTGCGTCTGTTTTCAAGCCTAGTGAGGGGACGGCTCATGAGTGTAGTACATCTTCGGATGAAATTAGCATTCGGATTGTTAATTCTATTGGTAGCACGACTCGGTTGTCGACTTCTAGGAGGCGCAGTTCTCCTGGCTTAAGGTCCTGGGTTGGAATTATGTAGGAGTCAAAGGTTAGGTCTTCATAGTCTGTATATTCATAGCTTCAATATCATTGGTGGCCTATGGTTTTTACGGTTAAATAGGGGTTGTTGATTTCATCTATCATGTATAGGATTCGAAGCGATGGGAGTGCAATTATGATTAAGATTATCGCTGGTAAAATTGTTCAAATGGTCTCTACTTCCTGCGCATCTATTGTGCTAGTGTGGGTAAGGCTAGTTGTAAGTATGACTGAGATGAGATAGAGAACAAGGGAGCTAATGAGGAAGACGATTATTAGTGCATGGTCATGAAAGTGGAGAAGTTCTTCTATGATGGGAGATGTTGCGTCTTGGAAGCCTAGTTGGAATGGATATGCCATGGAGGTATATAGGGGTTTAACCTATAACTTAACTTTGACAAAGTTATGTAAATTTTACTAATACCTCTCTAGTGGAGAAAGACATAATGGTTATGGTGTTGGCTTGAAACCAATTGTAGGGGGTTCGAATCCTTCCTTTCTTATTTTGGGTTAACGTATGTAGGTTCCTCGAACGTGTGATAGGGAGGGGGGCATCCGTGAAGTCACTCTAGGTTAAGGGCTGATAATTCTACGGTTGAGACTTCTCGTTTTGATGCGAAGGCTTCTCAGATTATAAAGACTATTAGGATAACTGCTGTTAGGGAGATAAAGGAGCCTATAGAAGATACTGTATTTCATGTGGTGTACGCGTCTGGGTAGTCCGAATAACGTCGTGGTATGCCGGATAGGCCTAGGAAATGTTGTGGGAAAAATGTTATGTTTACGCCTACAAATATGATGAGAAAGTGAATTTTCGCTCAGGTTGGGTGGAGAGTGTAGCCTGAGAACAGTGGGAATCAGTGGACAAATCCTCCTATAATAGCAAATACGGCTCCTATGGATAGGACGTAGTGGAAGTGTGCTACCACGTAGTATGTATCATGAAGCACAATGTCGAGAGAAGAGTTGGCTAGGACGATTCCGGTGAGGCCTCCGACTGTAAATAGGAAAATAAAGCCTAGGGCTCATAGTATTGCGGGGGATCATTTGATATTTCCTCCGTGCAAGGTGGCTAGTCAGCTAAATACTTTGACTCCCGTAGGGATGGCAATAATTATAGTTGCTGAGGTGAAGTATGCTCGCGTGTCGACGTCTAGGCCTACCGTAAATATGTGGTGGGCTCATACAATAAAGCCTAAGAATCCAATTGATATTATGGCTCATACCATACCCATGTACCCGAAGGGCTCTTTTTTACCAGAGTAGTATGTAACGATGTGCGAGATTATACCGAATCCGGGTAGAATAAGGATATATACTTCAGGGTGTCCGAAGAATCAGAAGAGGTGTTGGTATAGAATAGGGTCTCCTCCTCCTGCGGGGTCGAAGAAAGTGGTATTTAGGTTTCGGTCTGTTAATAGTATTGTAATTCCGGCAGCCAGTACTGGGAGGGAAAGGAGGAGTAGGACGGCTGTAATTAGTACGGATCAGACAAAAAGTGGGGTTTGATATTGGGACAAGGCTGGTGGTTTTATGTTGATAATTGTGGTAATAAAATTAATGGCTCCTAGAATTGATGAAATTCCCGCTAGGTGGAGAGAAAAGATTGCTAAATCTACAGAGGCTCCGGCGTGTGCTAAATTGCCAGCTAGGGGTGGATAGACTGTTCATCCTGTTCCAGCTCCGGCTTCTACTGTTGAAGATGCAAGTAGTAGGAGGAATGATGGAGGTAAGAGTCAGAAGCTTATGTTGTTTATTCGGGGAAATGCTATATCTGGGGCTCCAATTATTAGTGGAATAAGTCAGTTTCCGAAGCCACCAATTATGATTGGTATTACCATGAAGAAGATCATTACGAAGGCGTGGGCTGTTACGATTACGTTATAGATTTGGTCGTCGCCTAGTAATGCTCCTGGTTGGCCAAGTTCTGCCCGGATTAGTAGGCTTAAGGCAGTTCCTACTATTCCTGCTCAGGCACCAAATAGTAGATATAGGGTACCGATATCTTTGTGGTTTGTTGAGAAGAGTCAACGGTTTATGAACATAGGTAATATGGCTGAGTAGGCATTAGACTGTAAATCTAAAGACAGAGGTGTAAGTCCTCTTTTTACCAAGCTCTGTGGTGTTATAATACATACCGAATTGCAAATTCGGGGAAGCAGTGTTAACCCTGCCAGGGCTTATATTCGTGCGGGGTAGATTGAAGCCAGTTGTTTGGGGTATTTAGCTGTTAACTAAAATTTCGTGGGGTTAGAGCCCACCAATCTAGTAAGGGCTTAGCTTAATTAAAGTGGTTGATTTGCGTTCAATTGATGTGGGGTACAGTCCTGCAGTCCTTAGTGCAGAAGCTAAATGTGTTACATTTACTTAGGGCTTTGAAGGCCCTCGGTCTGGTAGTTAACCTAAGCTTCTACTCAAGTAGGGCTAGAATTGGAGATAAGGGTAGGATTAGAATTGATAGGATAATGAGGGGTGCTAGTGGGAACGTTGGTTTGGTATAATTAAATTGTCATTTTATTTTTATGTTATTTGTGGATGGAAATATTGTCAGGGATGTGGAGTATGTCAGGCGTATATAGAAGTATAGGTTTAGAAGTGCTGTGACGGCCATGATGGTGGGTATAATAATGCTGTTATTTTTTGTTAGTTCTTGAATAATTATTCATTTTGGTAGGAATCCTGATAGTGGGGGTAGACCTCCTAGTGATAATATTGTTGCTAAAATGGCTGTGGTGAGTAGTGGAGTTTTATTTCATGTGCGGGATAGGGATAATGTTGTTGTTGATGAGTTTAGTATAAATATCATGAATGTTGTGGTTGTTAATAAAATGTAGATTGTTAGGTTTAGTAGAGCCAGGGTTGGGTTATATGTTATAATGGCTGTTATTCATCCTATATGTGCGATGGACGAGTAGGCTATAATTTTTCGTAATTGGGTTTGGTTAAGTCCTCCTCAGCCCCCGATGGCGATGGATAAGATTGATATGGTGAGGAGTAGGTTAAGGTTTGTTGTCGGGGCGATTTGATATAGAATTGATATGGGGGCTAGTTTTTGTCAGGTTAATAGAATTAGGCCTGATGAGAGTTTGACGCCTTGTGTAACTTCTGGGACTCAAAAGTGAAATGGGGATAGTCCCAATTTTATTGCTAGGGCTAGGGTTATGATGATTGATGCCGTTGAGTTTAGGGGTTTTGTAGTGGACCATTGACCCGAGTGGACCAGGTTGATGACGATGGCTAGTATTAATAATATGGATGCAGTTGCTTGGGTTAGGAAATATTTTGTGGAGGCTTCCATAGATCGTGGGTTGTACTTTTTTATTAGGATTGGGATGATGGCTAGTATATTTATTTCAAATCCAATTCAAACTGTGAGTCAGTGGGAGCTTGTGAGTACAATTATTGTTCCTAGTATGAGGGTTAATACAATTATTATGAAAATTAAGGGATTTATTAGTACGGGAAGGATATAAACCAACATTTTCGGGGTATGGGCCCGATAGCTTATTTAGCTGACCTTACTTAGAATATGGTGTAATATGGTAGCACTAAGATTTTTGGATTCTTTGGAGTAGGTTCGAATCCTATTATTCTAGAAATAAGGGGGCTTTCACCTCTATTTTTTACTCTATCAAAGTAACTCTTTTGTCAGACATATTTCTTATGTTTGTGGTGGAATACTTGCTATGGTGATTGGTATGGCTACATGTCATATGCATAGGGCTAGTGTAAGGGGGAGAAAATTTTTTCATAGTAAGTGTATTAGTTGATCGTATCGGAATCGCGGATATGATGCTCGAATTCATAGGAAGAATACGGTCAGTAGAAGGGTTTTAATAATCAAATTCATGGAATATAATTCTGGTATTGTAGGGTTGTGGAATGCACCTATGAATAGAATTGCGGTGAGGGTATTTATTATGATGATGTTGGCGTATTCAGCTATGAAGAAAAGGGCGAATGGCCCTCCGGCGTATTCTACGTTGAAGCCTGAAACTAGTTCTGATTCTCCCTCGGTTAAATCAAATGGGGCTCGGTTTGTTTCTGCTAGTGTGGAAATAAATCATATTATGGCTAGCGGTCATGAGGCTATGATGAGTCACGTATACTCTTGGGTAATAATTAGTGTTGCTAATGAGAATGACCCGCTTAGGAGTAAGACTGATAGAAGAATGATGGCTAAGGTAACTTCATAAGAGATTGTCTGCGCTACTGCTCGTAGAGCTCCGATCAGGGCATACTTTGAATTTGAAGCCCATCCAGATCATARGATTGAGTAGACGGCTAGGCTAGATATGGCTAGTATGAATAGTACGGCTAGGTTTATATTAACTAGGGGGTGTGGCATGGGGAGAGGAATTCATATTGTTAGGGCGAGGGTTAGGGCTAGGATGGGGGCAAGAATAAATATGGATGGGGAAGATGTAAGTGGACGTAGGGGCTCTTTAGTGAAAAGTTTTACGGCATCGGCTGCGGGTTGGAGGAGTCCATATGGGCCTACCACATTGGGGCCTTTTCGGAGTTGTATGTAGCCTAATACCTTTCGCTCAACAAGTGTAAGAAACGCGACGGCTAAGAGGATGGGAACGATTAGTGTCAGGAGGTTAATAATATACATATTGTTAGGAAGAGGAGTTGAACCTCTGACTATAAAAGCTTAAGTTTTATGCAATTACCGGGCTCTGCCACCCTAACGTGACCCTGTTCTCGGGTTGTATAATTTATGTTGATGGTTACCAGATTAAGATAATATCATCTGTTGGTCTGAAGGCGCTTATGTTAAGTTGGCCTTGTTTCTCTTGTCCTTTCGTACTGGGAGGAACTGCGGAATAGATAGAAACCGACCTGGATTACTCCGGTCTGAACTCAGATCACGTAGGACTTTAATCGTTGAACAAACGAACCATTAATAGCGGCTGCACCATTGGGATGTCCTGATCCAACATCGAGGTCGTAAACCCTATTGTCGATATGGACTCTCGAATAGGATTGCGCTGTTATCCCTAGGGTAACTTGTTCCGTTGATCAAAAGATTGGATCACTGAATGATAGTAAGTTTTGACTTGTCAGTCTAGACTATGTCACTCGGGAGTTGCTTTATATTCCGAGGTCACCCCAACCTAAATTGCTAATCCAGAAAAATGTTGGTTTGTTTTCCTTGGAAGTGTAGTGTTTATTTTATGGACTAGTTAATTAAAGCTCCATAGGGTCTTCTCGTCTTATTTGCGAATTCCCGCCTCTTCACGGGAAGGTCAATTTCACTGATTAGAAGTAAGAGACAGTAAGACCCTCGTGTGGCCATTCATACAAGTCCTTATTTAAAGAACAAATGATTATGCTACCTTTGCACGGTCAGGATACCGCGGCCGTTTAACGGATGTCACTGGGCAGGCAGTGCCTCCAATAATTGTTATGCTGGAGGTGATGTTTTTGGTAAACAGGCGGGGTTTGTGTTTGCCGAGTTCCTTTTACTTCTTTTAATCTTTCCCTTAATGCACTCCTGTGTTGGGTTAACAGTTGAAGAAATAGGGATTTTTGGGTGGGGCATATACTTATTCTGTTGTTAACTATCAGTGGGGATCCGTTCTGATATAAGCTTGTGCGGGGAGAAATTAATTCTTGTTACTCATATTAACAGTATCTCTTCTACTTTGTAGTAGAATGGTCCAGTATTAAATTAGGAGTTCGCAGACAATTGTTTGGATCATGGACAAGGGGTCGTTGAGCTTGAACGCTTTCTCAATTGGTGGCTGCTTTTAGGCCAACTATGGGGTCTTAGGGGGCTTACTCTCTAACAAAGGTTGTATCCTGCTTCTAAAAGGCTGTACCCTTTTAGATTATATTTTAAGTCTACATTGTAGTTATAGGTCTTTTAGGCAGGCTTAAAGTTGAACTAAAATTCTATTCTGGACAACCAGCTATCACCAGGCTCGATAGGCTTTTCACCACTACCTAAAAGTCTTCTCACTATTTTGCAACATAGATGAGTTCGCTCGTTTAGCTGCTCTTAGGTAGCTCGTCTGGTTTCGGGTTGGTTGGCTTAAGTTCTCTTTGTCAAGTTGTTCTAGTTAAATCATTATGCAAAAGGTACAAGGGGTAAGCTTTGCTGTTGTTTACTTTTAATGGATCTTTCATCTTTCCCTTGCGGTACTTTCTCTATAGCGCCAATTAAAATTTCTATCTCCTATACTTTTATTGAAGCAAATGTTTTGGTTTAATTTGAGGGTGGTAGTTGTGTTTTTAGGGATATGGGCTAGCGTTTGTTCAAAGTGACTATTATTATATGGTATCTTCTGGGTGTAGGCCAGGTGCTTTACATAAGCTACACTTTGGTTGTCCAAGCGCACTTTCCAGTACGCTTACCTTGTTACGACTTATCTCCTCTCGCATGTGTGTACATTTGTCAACAGGGTTGGTTGGTTGTATCTGGATACTTGAGGAGGGTGACGGGCGGTGTGTGCGTGCTTCATGGCCTTATTCAATTAAGCTCTCTACTCTTAATTTACTACTAAATCCTCCTTCCGTTTTCGGTTTCACGAAAAGTTTCGTTATGTTCTAAGCTAGAAAATGTAGCCCATTACTTCCCAACTCATTGGCTACACCTTGACCTAACGTTTTTATGTTACATGATTTGGCTTACTGTGAGCCCTTTTCAGGGTTTGCTGAAGATGGCGGTATATAGGCTGTATTAGCAAGGGTTGGTGAGGTTTATCGGGGTGTATCGATTACAGAACAGGCTCCTCTAGAGGGATATAAAGCACCGCCAAGTCCTTTGAGTTTTAAGCTGTTGCTAGTAGTGCTCTGGCGAGTAATATTGTTATAGTTATTACTTAGGTTTAGGGCTAAGCATAGTGGGGTATCTAATCCCAGTTTGTGTCTTAGCTATCGTGTGTCGAAATATCTAAAGTCACCTTCGTGGTTTATTTTTGTCTGAGCTAGGGCTTTCTACAGCATAGCTCGGATTTAACTTTATTGGCGGGGGCTTCTGAACACGCTTTACGCCGTAGGTCTATTGGCTTGGGTTAATCGTATGGCCGCGGTGGCTGGCACGAAATTTACCAACCCTAAGTTAGTGTGGCTTAGTCAAACTTTCGTTTATGGCTTAATTTTTATCACTGCTGTATCCCGTGGGGGCGTGGCTGGGCAAGGTGTCCTGAGCTACTGCATGGTGTGCTTGATACCCGCTCCTTCTTATCAGTTGATGATTTGAAGGGCATCTTCACTGGGGTGCGGATACTTGCATGTGTAATCCTACTAACAGTCAATAGGAAGGCTAGGACCAAACCTTTGTGTTTACGGGGTATTAAATACTCATCTAGGCATTTTCAGTGCCTTGCTTTAATTTTAAGCTACGTCAAC